TGTTGAAGAATTTTTATAGATTCCGTCATTTCACTGATTCGTACTAAATAACGAGCTAATGAGTCTCCTTCTTTTTGCCATTGGACTTCCCAATCGAATTCATCGTAACACTCATAATGATCAACTTTACGAAGATCCCATTGGATTCCGGAAGCTCGTAGCATTGGTCCCGATAAACCCCAATTTATTGCTTCCTCTCCACCAATAATGCCCACTCCTTCAACTCGTTCCAAAAAAATAGGATTCCGCGTAATAAGCTTTTGATATTCAACAACTCCTGTTAAAGAATAATCGCAGAAATCCAAACATTTATCTATCCATCCGTGAGGTAGATCAGCAGCTACTCCTCCGATACGGAAATAATTATGCATCATTCGCATACCTGTGGCAGCTTCGAATAGATCATATAGCAATTCTCTCTCTCGGAAAATATAGAAGAAAGGAGTCTGTGCACCGATATCTGCCATAAAAGGCCCAAGCCATAACAAATGAGAAGCTATACGACTTAGCTCCAGCATAATAACTCTGATATAACTGGCTCTTTTAGGTACTTGAATATTTCCCAATTGTTCGGGGGCATTTACCGTTATTGCCTCTGTGAACATAGTAGCTAAATAATCCCAACGTGTTACATACGGCAGATATTGTATAATTGTTCGGTTTTCCGCAATTTTTTCCATTCCTCTGTGTAAATAACCCAATATAGGTTCACAGTCAATAACATCTTCACCATCTAGAGTAACAATGAGTCGAAGAACACCATGCATTGATGGGTGGTGAGGGCCCATATTGACTATCATGAGGTCTTTTTTTGTAGCCGGTACAGTCATATGCTTTCTTCCCCGATTCATTATTCCATGAATTGTTGAAAACGAAACAAAGTTCATCAAAATTCAAGATCTAATAAACCAAAAAATTCAAATGAATCCTCAAATTAACGATTTTTTGGCTCCCGAATATCCAACTGACCAATTAATTCCTTATAACGTACTCTATTTTTTTTTGACAAATAAGCCAGCAGCCGTTGACGTTTTCCCAGAATTTTTCGCAGACCTCTCTGAGATAAATAGTCTTTTCTGTGAAATTCAAAATGTGCAGTAAGTCTCCGTATCTTATTGGTGAAATTGAATACTTGAAATTCAACAGACCCTTTGTTTTTTTCTTTTTCTTCTTGCGGAATAACCGAGATAAATAAATTTTTTACCATAAAAAAGAATAATTCTTCTCTCTCTTTTTTTTTCTTTCGTTCCCACAAATATGGATTTTACCGATCAGGAATAATAATAAAATGATAATGCCAGTCATTTCGATCTGGTACACACAATAATCTGGATTTATTCATATAATAACTTTTTCTATTTAAATTGAATTAATAAATCCAATTTAATTTGTAATTTGATTCGGATACAATACATAGAAAGGGATGGTACATTTCTGGACCCACGAAAGAGAATGATTTGGGTTTAAGAAGATTCTGTTGATTCATTCCTAGGTCCAATTGATACGTCATTGAATCAGTATCATGTGTCAGAATGTAATGTAACACAACGTGTGTGTACACCTGTCTGTCTTCATATATCGGCTATGATACATGATGTATATAAAATGTACCATTAACTAATTCTGAATCGTGGATACATATATATTCTTGACATACTGAAACGACTGCCATTATTCGTATCAAACCAATAGCGATTCATACAAGCTAAATCTTCTAATCGATAATTGGGCCAAAGAAATAATTTGAATTGAATGAATTTATTTGTATCTGTATCAAGACACTTGTCCTCATCCAAAAATTGCCCAGAGTTCTTTACGTTATTCTCATTGAAAAATACTGGATTTATATCCACAATATTCTCATTACTGAAATTGAAACACATTAAAATTCTCAATTTTCTACGACGTCTAGGAGATAGAATATTTTCAGGAACAAGAAAATCATAATGATTTTCATCTCCATTCATAAGCATCTTTCCATGTTGTGCAATAGATCCATTGAAAGAATTCTCATCAACATATTTTTTTTCTCGACGTTCTCGATTAGTTTGGTGTTTACTCTTATGGACCAATGAAATGCCTATGGTTTGATACATAATAAATTGTCCATCCCGTTTTATAGACAGGCGGGCCGGTTCAATAATAAATATTCCCCTTTTTATCAATTCCGTAAGAGTGAGATCCTTCTGAATCAACATTACGTCCAGGCGCATTTCTCCTCTTTGAATAGAGGATATAGCAATTTCCCTTGGATTTATCAGTCTAAGCAGGAGGCAATATACCTTGATATTATTGATCATTCTTTGATTCAAAGAATCGTCCCATCTCAATTGAAAAAGCAAATATCTTTTTAGGAAGAACTCTAGTTCTGCTTCTCTGTTGCTCTTGTATTTTCTTTTCTTTCTCCTTTTTTTAATGTCTGATTCCGCGTAATCCTTTTCAACATATTTTTTTTTTTTTTGTGCATCTGATTCAAGATTCTCTTGGTTTCGTGCATCTGATCTAATATCCCCTTGGCCCGGCTGTTCTTCTTCTTTTTCTTTATTTCGGTTCTCTAATTCAAGATATTCTTTTTGATTAGATGATATACGAAGATCTTTTTTTTGATTTTCACTAATGTTTTTATTTTCACTAATGTTTTTATTTCCATGAAAATTTAAAAGAAGTAATTTGATTGGTATGATCCATGGTTTCATTTTATATGTATCATAAAGTCGCACAAATTCTGGGAAGAACCAAGATTCCAGATTCGATATGGGACGATATCGCATTTCTTCATTCATTCCCATCCAATCAAAAAAGTTTTTTTTTTGATTGGGTGGGTTGATTTCTTGATGAATCGTGAAATAAAAAAGATCTTTTTTATCAATTATTTCATAATCATTAATCCCATTCTTAGTATTTTTATTAATATTGGTCCCAGTATCCATATCGGTCCAGGTATCAATATCGATATTTTTTCTAAGACAAAAATGCAGAATTCTCCACTCAAAATATTTTCTATCCGGATTTTTACCCGTATCCATAATAGACTCTTCTTCTAGATAATCACTAATAGCTATATCCCCCAGTACATAACATGATTCGGGTTTAGGTGTGTTGTCATTATAGGGAATCTCTCGGCCCCCATTTACTTTTAACGGGGATACATAAATATATGAGCTCTTCCTATCCTCATAATTAATATATTTACACGATAAAAGATCATATCTGTAGTGTTTTTTAAATTTTTCTTTTTGACTCGGCAATGAATTCACCGCGCAATCATTTTCTTTCTCGTAATAAATGAATTGGTCTTTTTCTTTTTCATATGAATCCCATTTTTTGGAATCTTTATTTTCAATCGTACGACGATGATTGACTCTAGTTCGCCATTTTTTCGATACTAATCTAGACCATCTATTCTGAGATAAATTGTATTGATAATGACGCTTTAACCAGTTTTTCCATTCATTCATTCTGGAATTCGAAAATTTCTTATGTCTTGGTTTGAAATCAAAAATTCCTCGTGTACCCAAATAGTCCTTTATTCTATGCTTAATAAAAGGAGATGCGCCATGATATTGAAGTACAGATATCAAGTGATACTTGTTAATAACTTCTTGGTTTTGTGATAATTTGTAAAATACATATGCTTGGGACAAGAAAGATAAGTTACAATAAATCTGTGAATTATTATTTCGAATATTCGAAATAGAAAGTGACTTTTGGATAGTCAAAATAAACTGAGTTGTATTTTGATTTGTTTCATCAATTCCTTCTTTATTTGTTTCATTATTGTAAATATATTTATCGATAAGATTTTTTGTTGATTCAAGGAAAAGTTGTGTATTAATCCTGGGAATGTTAATGGCACATAGAAAGATATCTATGTATATTCTTTCAATGAAATATTTTATAAAATATTGCGATTTACGTATTAATCGGGCACTTCTTTTTTTTGATCTCTGCCAAATATGTTTCTGTGATTCCGATCTTTCATCATCAAAACTTGTCTTGTTAGGACTAATATTTATATCTGTATCTGTAGTTAGAAATATTTTTTTCTTGTCTTTTTTGATTTTTTCTATTTGATTTTTGATTTTGGTTGTACTATCAGTCAGATCTTTCATTTTTTTTTCTGTCAGTGAATAATTTGTCCAATCCATGGATCTAATTTGAATAGTCGAGTCGTGAGTAATCTTATTACTGATTATGAAATCTTTTCCAGTTTCACTCGGTTGATAGCCTTTCCTCAACCCAAATAATAAAATTGAGTTCACTTTTGTAAGCTCTTTCATTATTCTTTTTATAAATAGAACTATTTTGATAACCCATCTTATTTTTTCTTTTGAGACCTTTAGACAACATTTTGTTCTTTCTTTTAAAATTCTGAAAACTCGAAAATATTTTTTTTGAACTTTTCTCGTTTTTTTTTCGAGTTCTTTAAAAATGGGTTCAAAAAAAGAAGGTTCTTTTCGTGGAGAACCAAAAGGTAATTCAGTTTCCATTCCCCAGACCGTTAAAAAACAAAAATTTTCTATTTTTCCTTTGTTTTTCATTGGATCTCTATGATGAAATTGTAGTTTAGATCCCCGCCAAGGTTTCAGACAGAAAGGAAATAAGATCTTTATCTGAATCCCATCTGTTAACCAGTTTTTCGGAAATTCTGTTTCTGATAATTGAACACCATTATAGGTGCATTTAACATGCATTTCTTTATTCCACTCCTTCAAATCCTCGTACCACTCGGGAAATTGAAATAATAACATACGGCCAAGATTTTTAGCTATTATCAATGAAGGCAATATGATGTATTTTCTAAGAATCGATTGGGTTACTAACATAGAACCTCTTATTGCTTGAGCAAATATAATAGTATCCCAAGTTTCTGATATTGCTATCCGTTCATTCTCCTCTTTTTGCTCTTTCTTTTTTTTCTCTTTTTCTTTTGCCTCTTCCTCCTCAGAATCTGAGGTTTTGAGTTGCGGATCCTTTCCTATCCAATTCCTAAAAAGTGG